ACTCATTTTTTTTTACTAAAATATAGGAAGAATCCGATGGATGTATAGAAAAGTGTAAGTTATAAAAAAAGTAAGATTTTGAATGTTTTGCTTGTGTACAAAATAACAAAGATTATAATTGGATCCATGAATCGTTTTTTAGTCATTCATTGAATGATAAATCACTACGAGTGACGGAGATACACGATTTAAATAACGAAAAATCCAATATTTAAAAATTGTATCGATAATGACTGGGAAAGTGGAAACAAGGCCAGATATAATTTGCTCGTTATGAGCTAATCCAAAATCTTTGTAGACAGAGCCAATCATTAGTTCCCAACCGTGCGGTGAATGGAACCCTATACACAAATCGGTTAATAAAAGAATAGAGAAAGCTTTTATTGTGTCGCTTAAGTTATATAGGAATTTTTGAACCCAAGAATTAAGAATAATAAGTTCTTCATTACCTACAATAGAATAACCACTTAGAATAACGAAAGAGATTATATTTGTCGAGAAGTCCAAAATCGTATGGATATGATCCTCATTGTGCATCTTGATCAATTGGATCGTTTCTTTTTGAATTCCGGTACGAAACCTTTGTAGATGTGTTTCCGGGTATTCTTTTATCATTTCGTCCAACAGGAAAAGTTCCTCTAATTCTAGGAATTTTTCTAGAATACTCTTTTCTTGAATATCATTTAAAAAAGTTTCGGATTTACTAGTATTCCACCAATGAATAACCCAAGATTCCAGACTTTTAGTAAATGAAAAAGAGATCCACCAGGGCAAAAATATTATAGATGTAAGATATATAAGGGGAATGAATGCTTTTTTTTTTTTCATTTTTTCGTCTGTGAATTTTAATGAACCCACCTCATTTGTCGATTTTATACGATCTAATATTTCTATCAAGTATCAAGCATGTATTACAAGACTTCGAATCTATGAAGCTATTCCCTTTTTTATTTGTGTTTGTGAGTCAATGGTTAGTTCTTGAATTTAAAAGAATACAGAAATAACCTAAGAAAAATAAAAAATTACACGAATGAAGAAAAAAGAATATTGTTTTCAGATATCTCAATTGCTAAAATTCGAAGCAATTCCCTCTTTTCGATAAATGCCCCAAGAGCCACTTCAAATTCGAATTTCGACATGAAAAAATTCCTTTCTACCAAAATCTCAAATACTTTGAAAAAAAAAAATGGGCCGACTGCCCATAATCCATAGGAAGGATTGAAAGAGATTTCTGAAGAATATTGTGATGGGGTGATCAAAAACGAGTGGCAAAAATAAGACAGAAAACTTCCTAAGTGGTCCAATCCTTTGCTCATTAAAGAGCACAAAAAGGATAAAAAGAAACGTCGATTAACAAGAGATAATTTACAAGATATAATCTACCCCTATCGACCAAATATTGAAAAGAAAAAGATGATTTGTTTATTCTATATCTTTTAGATTTTCTTTTTCTTTTCTTTGTTTTGATCTATTGAGGATCATCAGTCTATTATTTCGATTTCTTACTTCTCTTGTTACTGAATTGAGGGGATTTACATAGGATAAATTTGTGGACAAAAAAGGTTTTATTTTCGAATTGTTTGGTATATAAAATAGACGTTTTCTTTGGTTCATCAGTATTTTGAAGAAATTTCAGTTAAGTTATACTATAGAAAAAAAGAGGACTCTTGGATTTTTTTTACCTCCTACTAAAAAAGTTCATTCTTAAGTTCATTTCAAAATACTTCAATTGGTACACGCAAGAAATAGGCCAATTCCGCTGCCTTTTGCTCAATTTCTCGCGGAGTCAAATTCTCATCAGTACGAGTCAAAGGAATGGACCCCTGTCCTCTGATTTCCATATAAAGGACACGGCGAGCATAAATACCTTCTTTAACTTCTATTCGGATAGACTGAATATCTTTCATAAGGAATCGGAGGAAGATGCGACGATTTTTTCCAGGGAATCCCCAACGAAAAATACAGACTATTCCTTCTTTTCTGTCGAATCGATCATAACCACTACCTACATTCCACGAAATTGTGGACCACAAATAAGAACTAATAAATAGACCGGCGATCCCATAGAAAGACATCACGATCCCTTGCGGAAAAAAAATGATTTGTTGAGAGGGAAATAAAGATATCAAATTTCTGCCAAGATAACTGGAAATTCCAACTAAGAAAAACCCCAATGAACCCCCAAAAAGTATAAAAGCCCAGCAGAAATTACTTGTTTTTCGAGACCCCACTATAAGTTCTATCCATATATGTTCTGATCGCCAACTCATACTAGATCCAGTTGCGTTTTATTGGAAGTGGGAAACTAGCCCAAATAAATTTGACTTTCTTTTTTTTTTGTTTCTGAAGTAACTTTCATCAACTCGCACTATTCGCATATGAATCTTTAGTAGAAATTGATTGAATTCGTTAGATCTAAAATAATAGGAGCCCCCTTTATATTATATGATCCCCTATCCTATACTACACACATATGGATACATTGGCTTTGCATTTTTTCAGGCACCGGACCAATCTCGATTTCTTTTCAAATATTTTTAAATAGTTCATTTATTCGAAATAGTTTGTTTATTCATATATCATATTTACACCCGCATAAGAACCATTTCATTTATGTTTTAATTTCAAGGCTTCACCTTAATACCATATTATACTAAATGTATATCTGTCTTATGATCCAAATCTAAGTCTTTAAAAAAAATAGATGAAAATTACCTCCATCGGATCTAAAAAATCTTGTTTTTTTGAATATGAAGAAATAAAGAAGACATTGCAATTGCCGGAAATACTAAGCCTACTAAAGGCACAAAAATAGAGGGAAAGCTGTTGAGAATTGTCATAAAACGGGCACCCCAATTTAATCAATTTAATATTTCAATTTAATATTTGTACCTGTTCTTTTCTTTATTATATTTATTATATTTATTGTTCTATATCTTTCTTTTTTACTTTTACTTGTTATCGTTCTATTATTCTAAATTGTTATGAAGATATCTTATAATCATTCTAATTAATCATTAGAATTTATATATACTAAGTATATCTAAGTGAAGATATAGAATAAGTCCATTTAGTTCTACACTCCTTGCACTTTATTCTATATCCTCACTTAGATATATATATAATATATGTATGATAATCTATTTGTTTCTTATTCTTCGTTTATTATCTTTTTCTTGTCTTATAATTTGTTTGAATTTTCGAATTTGACTTTAAATCTTGAAATTGGAAATAAAGAATAAACTTCTTCTGTTTATCAATTTTATAAAAAGAAAAATTCGTTATAATCCAATCTAGCAATTTAGCAATAGGGATTTTGAGTACAAAACAAAGGAAAGGGTATCTCGGGGGATATATATAAATATAAATAATAATCAGTTTTTCTTTAATTCCGATAAATAAAATAAATACTTGTTCGCGAGAAATAAAGAAATAAAATAAATAAAAAAATTGTGAACTAATTGAATTAACTAAATTCGAATTTAATTAACTAATTTCTAATTAACCGAAGGCTCTACTTGATTTCTGATTCAAAGGAAAGAAAGCGTGTAGCTGAAATAACTCATTCAGAACGCCTTTCAAAAGATTTCGTGGTACGATTAGATCGAATAAGCCCTTATGGAATAAAAATTCGGCCGCTTGTGAACCTTCAGGTACTGTCTTATTCAGTGTTTGTTCAATTACTCTTTTACCTGCAAATGCAATGTAGGCGTTGGGTTCAGCAATAATGATATCTCCCAACATACCAAAACTCGCCGTTACTCCCCCAGTTGTAGGAGATGTAAGGATTGATACATAAAATAACTTTTTATTCGATTGATAATCATATAAAACAGAAGAAATTTTAGCCATTTGCATTAAGCTCAAACTTCCTTCTTGCATGCGTGCTCCTCCGGAAGCACACACTAGAATAAGAGGTAAAAAATTATTGGTAGCATACTCAATCAAACGAGTGATTTTCTCACCTACTACGGATCCCATACTGCCCCCCATAAACTGAAAATCCATAACCCCAATTGCTACGGGAATGCCATTTAGTTGACCTGTGCCCGTTTGAACAGCTTCAGTTAATCCCGTCTTTCTTTGATAAGAATCAATACGATCTTTATAAGGTTCTTCCTCTGAATGAAATTCAATGGGATCCAAAGATACCATGTCTTCATCCATAGGGTCCCAAGTACCTGGATCAATCAAAAGTTCAATCCTATCTGAACTATCCATTTTTAAATGATATCCACATTGTTCACAAATATTCACTCTTGACTTCAAAATTTTCTTATAATTTAGTCCATAACAAATTTCGCATTGAACCCACAAATGCCTGTATTTTTGAATTACATTGGAATCACTAGAACCTTTTCTTAGAATTAAATTGCTACCATTCGTGCTACTTTTTAGATTGGAATACGCGTTTTGACTACTATTTCGACTTTCACCGCAAATGGAACTATAAATGTAACTTTCACTGTAATTTTCAATACTACTTAAAACAGTACTTAAAATAGAAGTATCAATACATATTTGAGAACGAAGATAACTGTCAATAAAACCATTGATATAATTATTCCAACTCGATTTAGTATCATACATATAATAATCGTAGTGGGAGTCGGTACCCCTAGCCCTAGACCCATTATTCAGATAACTAGAATTCCAATAACTAGAAAATTCTTTTTCTAGTTCACTCAGAAAAGAATGATGGTTATCAATCTCAAAAACTTGATTTTCAATATTCAAATAGATGGAATAACTGTCCCTATTACTATCCCTAACTAAAAAAGTGTTATCAGCGTTGAATTTTCGAATGTCCCCGACGTCGAATAAATAATCAACATTACTGTAACCAGAACTCTCGCTATTACCCCAAGTATGAGTGTTTTTATCTCTATCATTTAGAATCGGGTCCTCACTAAAACTGGTATTTTCAAGAGGACCAAAACTATCCATTGATTTACTTAGCCCGCACCTGTATTCTACCTCCACATTGGATAACATGGAAC